TGATCGGCCATACAATTGCTATTCATAATGGAAAGGAACATTTGCCTATTTATATAACAGATCGTATGGTAGGTCACAAATTGGGAGAATTTGCACCTACTCTGAATTTCCGGGGGCATGCGAGAAACGATAATAAATCTCGTCGTTAATATATATATTAATTAATAAAGTGGATATGGGTGCTCATCGTTTATTGGTGGGAGGTGAACCTTATGATAAAGAGTGACCCAGATGTAGAAGTATACGCTTTAGGTCAACATATACGTATGTCTGCTCATAAAGCGCGAAGAGTAATTGATCAGATTCGTGGGCGTCCCTACGAGGAAACACTTATGATACTAGAACTCATGCCTTATCGAGCGTGTTATCCCATTTTAAAATTAGTTTATTCTGCAGCAGCAAATGCTAGTCACAATATGGGATTCAACGAAACGGCTTTAATCATTAGTCAAGCCGAAGTTAATGAAGGTACTAGCATGAAAAAGTTAAAACCCCGAGCCCGAGGACGTAGTTATCCGATAAAAAGACCCACCTGTCATATAACTATTGTATTGCAAGATATATCTAAAGATAAAAACTATTTCATATGGTTAAGAAAATATGGATGGGTATATAAAAATAAGTATACAGATGTCAGAGAGAGGTATCTATATATGATGGATCATATGCTATATCGTAACAGAATGACGTGGGCTAATAGAGAAACTTATAGAGATAGCGAGGTGCTATGGGACAAAAAATAAATCCACTAGGTTTCCGACTTGGTACAACCCAAAGTCATCATTCTGTTTGGTTTGCACAACCAAAAAGTTATTCCGAGGGTCTCCAGGAAGATCAAAAAATACAGGATTGTATCAAGAATTATGTACAAAAAAATAGGAAAATATCCTCGGGTGCCGAGGGAATTGCACGCATAAAGATTCAAAAAAGAATCGATCTGATCCAGGTCATAATATATATGGGATTCCCAAAATTGTTCATAGAGGGCAGCCCGCGAGGAATTGAAGAATTACAGAGCAATGCACAAAAAGAATTTCATTCTGTGAACCAAAAACTTAACATTGCTATCACAAGAGTTGAAAAACCGTATGGACAACCTAATATTCTTGCAGAATTTATAGCCGAACAATTAAAGAATAGAGTTTCGTTTCGAAAGGCAATGAAAAAAGCTATTGAATTAACTGAAAAAGCAGATACAAAGGGAATTCAAGTACAAATTGCAGGGCGTATCGACGGAAAGGAAATAGCACGTGTCGAGTGGATCAGAGAAGGTAGGGTTCCCCTACAAACCATTCGAGCCAAAATTGATTATTGTTCCTATACAGTTCGAACTATCTATGGGGCATTAGGAATCAAAATTTGGATATTTGCAGACGAGGAATAATGGGCCTTTCGTTGTCTTTCTGTTTCATCCATCCGGCAATTGAATAAAAAATCACAAACTCGTTCATTTTTTTCCGTTCAATCAAAAACAAAAAATGAGAATTTTTTCGAATTCTTAATTCTATAGGGTTGAATAACAATTCGATTGACTCCATCTCCATATAATTGCTATGCTTAGTGTGTGACTCGTTGGTTTTTTATTTAGAGTTAGGTTAGGATTAAAAAACAAAGGGCCATCCCCTAGTATGAACTAATAACTATATAACTAATAACCAGCTCATTGCTTCGTATTATCTGGATCCAAGGAACCAGTCGCTATATGATGTATTGATCATATTGTTGTAGCAACTGAAGCATTTTTTTTACATAAAAGAAAAATAAATCTATAAGGTTGTGAAGCAAAAACAAAGGGATATGGATAAATGGAGGGGTGAGAGAAAGAAAGAAAAAGAATAGCAATGATATATGATTCCAATATGTATGGTCTATGAACTATCTTATAAAAGGCAATGTAATAAAGCATTAATGTATTCGTCCATAATTAATAATTAGATTCGATGAATATGAATACAATTTATACGAAAAATCAAAAAGAATAAAGAGCGCCGAGTCAATAAAGACTGAGAAGATTGATTCAGGAACAAATTTTATTAGGAGCTCCATTGCAGAGTTCGGGCCTAGTCATTAATCGAGAAGCGATGGGAACGACAGAACCTGTGACTGAGGAAGATTCCCTTGAAAACGAATCCTAATGATTCATTGGGTGGGATGGCGGAACGAGCCAAGAACCAATTCATTTATTCTGATAGGTCATGGAACGCCCCTACGAATGAAAGAATGAAAGGGATGTTGAAAGAGCAAATATTCGCCCGCGAAAGCCTTACTGGATTGCTAAGTTTTTGGCAATTCAATAAAAATAAAATAAAGGTAAAAATGAAGATTCATTAATTATCCAATTTTATTTCTCATTTTATTCCTACGTGTACGTGACAGATTATATCTCAAAAAATTCCATGATTCATTATTCATTCAATTCAAAATATATACAATATTATTTAATCGTTTCATTCGCGAGGAGCTGGATGAGAAGAAACTCTCATGTCCAGTTCTGCAGTAGAGATGGCATTGAGAAACAACCATCAACTATAACCCCAAAAGAACCAGATTTCGTAAACAACATAGAGGAAGAATGAAGGGAATATCTTATCGAGGCAATCGAATTTGTTTCGGCGGATACGCCCTTCAGGCACTTGAACCCGCTTGGATCACATCTAGACAAATAGAAGCGGGGCGGCGAGCCATGGCACGATATGCGCGTCGTGGTGGAAAAATATGGGTACGTATATTTCCAGACAAACCTGTTACAGTAAGGCCTACCGAAACACGTATGGGTTCGGGGAAAGGATCTCCCGAATATTGGGTATCCGTCGTTAAACCGGGTCGAATACTTTATGAAATGGGTGGAGTATCAGAAATTGTAGCCAGAGAAGCTATTTCTATAGCTGCGTCCAAAATGCCTATACGAACTCAATTCGTTATTGCGGGATAGGGATATGGAACGAAAGGAAAGGGGCCTTGTGATGAAAAAACCGCAGTTTTTTTATTTCTGGACAAACAATATTTCTTCTTTTTTTCTTCGCCCTTTAGTTAGTTAGCATTGAAAGAAAAAAGAGAAAAATAATAAGAATGATATGATTCAACCTCAGACCTATTTAAATGTAGCGGACAACAGCGGGGCTAGAGAATTAATGTGTATTCGAATCATAGGAGCTAGTAATCGCCGATATGCTCATATTGGTGACGTTATTGTTGCTGTAATCAAAGAAGCAGTTCCCAATATGCCTCTACAAAGATCAGAAGTAATCAGAGCTGTAATTGTACGTACATGTAAAGAACTCAAACGTGACAATGGTATGATAATACAATATGATGACAATGCAGCAGTTGTCATTGATCAAGAAGGAAATCCCAAAGGAACTCGAGTTTTTGGTGCGATCGCTCGGGAATTGAGACAGTTGAATTTTACTAAAATAGTCTCATTAGCTCCTGAGGTATTATAAATCGATTCTAAATAAATACTAATAGATGAAAACATAATAAAACATAAAAAAAGGGAGGTTCATAGTAAGATATCTGAACTGAATTAGATTCCATTAATTAGTAGAATGTATTAGTAGATTGTTTCTCACGCATATACCTTTAATAATTCATGAAAAAAAAAAGAGTAGAGCATGCTGATTATATAAAAACCCGGAGGCACCAATAATTATAGTTCATCATGGGTAGGGACACTATTGCCGAAATAATAACTTCTATACGAAATGCTGACATGGATAAAAAAGGAACGGTTCGAATAGCATCTACAAATATCACTGAAAACATTGTTAAAATACTTCTACGCGAAGGCTTTATCGAAAATGTGAGAAAACATCGAGTAAGCAATAAATATTTCTTGGTTTCAACTCTGCGACATAGAAGGAATAGAAAAGGGCCATATAGAACTGTTTTAAAACGTATCAGCCGACCCGGCCTACGAATCTATTCCAACCATCAACGAATTCCTAGGATTTTAGGAGGAATGGGTATTGTAATTCTTTCGACTTCTCGAGGTATAATGACAGACCGAGAGGCTCGACTAGAAGGAATCGGGGGAGAAATTTTGTTATATATATGGTGATCTTTATGATCTACGAATTGCATCCGTAGGAAAACTTACTATTTTTTTTTTAAGAGGAAGGGTTGTCTAATATCACTCCTACTCCATGAGTTGATAATTAAAGGGGTTACCTGGAATGAAAGAACAAAAATGGATTCATGAAGGTTTAATTACTGAATCACTTTCCAATGGTATGTTTCGGGTTCGTAGTGACTTTTCAACATTCCTCTCGTTCGGATACAATCGGAGGTTAAAAATTTCAAGAGACTTATTTTCTTTTCTTCGAAGGAGTAGATTCAAAATTAAAATTAAGGAGTATGAATGTCTCGTTACCGAGGACCTCGTTTCAAAAAAATACGCCGTCTATCACTTTCCAATGGTATGTTTCGGGTTCGTAGTGACTTTTCAACATTCCTCTCGTTCGGATACAATCGGAGGTTAAAAATTTCAAGAGACTTATTTTCTTTTCTTCGAAGGAGTAGATTCAAAATTAAAATTAAGGAGTTTCTAATATGAAAATTAGGGCGTCCGTTCGTAAAATTTGTGAAAAATGTCGCCTGATCCGCAGGCGGGGACGAATTATAGTAATTTGTTTCAACCCGAGGCATAAACAGAGGCAGGGATAATTTTTTCTTAAAAGAGACTGACTCAATACAAAAATAAAGGACCCATTTTGACATGAAAATGATATATCCGTCTATTTATGACTCATATTTAGGAGATGATAAAATATGACAAAAACCATAACAAGAATTGGCTCACGTAGGAATGGGCGCATTAGTTCACGTAAGAATGGACGTCGAATACCAAAAGGGGTTATTCATGTTCAAGCAAGTTTCAACAATACCATTGTAACAATCACAGATATACGGGGTCGGGTTGTTTCTTGGTCCTCCGCCGGTACTTGTGGCTTCAAGGGCACAAGAAGAGGGACGCCGTTTGCTGCCCAAACCGCAGCCGC